AGAAACAACAAGAAAAATTCATATTCTGATACATATGAGTTATACAGGAATCGAAATAGTCTTTTATTTTCATTTTTCTTTTGAAAAATGGGTTTCATTGAAGTAATAAAACTATTCCAATTCGAATAGTAGTTGAGAAAGAATCGCAATAAATGCAAAGATGGAACATCTTTGGTCCGGTATTGAAGGAGTTGAACCAAGATTTCCAAATGGATAGGGTAAGGTATTTCTATATGTGATAGATAATGTAAATGCAAAAATTTGTCTTCTAAAAAGGGAAATATTGAATGAATAGATCGTAAATTCTGAAACTTTGGTATTTCTTTTTCTTCCGGACAAGACAGTTCTCGTAGCGAGAATGGAATTTCTACTACGATCGCAAACCCCTCAGATAGAATCTGAGAAAAAAACTCAGAATAAAAATAATTGTTGTAATCCAACAATCGATCTTGGTTAGGGTGATTAACCGAATTAATCCTAAAATTCTGTTGATACACTCGAATAATTAAACGTTTCACAAGTAGTGAACTAAATTTCTTGTTATTACAACCAAAAATTTCGACAGGTTCGGAGCCGTTTAATCCATAATCATGAGCAAATGCATAAATATACTCCTGAAAGAGTAGTGGGTAGACAAAATATTGTTGACGAAATTTTGGGTTTTTTGAATACCCTTCCAATTTTTCCATTTATATTTCTACTTGAATCAGAGAGAATAAATATTTCTCGGTTTATCAAATGATGATACATAGTGCAATATGGTCAGAACAGGGTGTTGCATTTTTTAATACAAACCCCGGAAAGAAAGGGAATCTAATCCACAGATCGTTTTCCGTTCCTTTTCTATCCAACTAGTTTATGTTTGTTCTAATTACAAAAAAGAACAAATCTTTTATTTTTGCGGGCCAATCACTCTTTTGACTTTGGAATACAGTTTCTTTATCAATATACTGCTTCTTTTACACATTCAATCCATAACATCTCTTTTCAATCAAAAAAAATAATAATTAGGATTTCTAAAAAAAAAGAAAAATAAGGGGTCCGCTCATAGGAAAACCCAAACTTTCCCCGCATCAGGCACTAATCCATTTTTAACGTCTAATTAGATTGGGGAATCCTTCCAATTAAGAAGTTAAGCTCGTTGCTTTTTATTTTACTAGAATTGGAGCCAGGCTCTATCCATTTATTCACTAGACCCAGAATATCAGAAATTTTGCACTCCATTCCAAAAATCCAAAATAAGAAATTGATTTTATTACGACATGCTATTTTTTCCATTCATTACCCTTGAGGATCAGTCGTGGTCTTCTAGACTCTACCAAGGAGTCTGGACGAATTTATTGCTTCATCCAAATGTGTAAAAGATCATAGTCGCACTTAAAAGCCGAGTACTCTACCATTGAGTTAGCAACCCAGAGAAATTAGTTAGATATGATCGAAATCCAAAAATCAATAAATCAATGGAATTACACCCCACGCTCCTGTCAAAACATTGAACTAGCAAGAAAGACCATCAAAAGAAGGGTTTTACCAACCATTAAAAACACTCAAATACCAAAACGAGCGGGTCTGGTTAAATTTCACCAGGGCAAAAAAAATAACGGCACCAATCACGAAGGAAAAATTGTTATTTTTTTAGCATTTTTGATTTCTTTAAATTAAAGAAATAAATCGTGTATGAGAGTACATGCAAGAGGGACAACCCCATCATTTGAGCAAAGTATAGACAGAAAAACCTAATATGTAGCGAGGATAAAAAGCCTTATCTATCTAGAAATTCTATTTGTTCAATAGACCTTTGTCAATGGAAATACAATGGTAAAAAAAAATTAGATAGAAAAAGTAAATAAAATAAGGGCTTCTGTTGGATTGGCACGACATAAATCCAGTCAAAAATAGGACTAAGAAAGAGGCAAATTGTGTCTAAATAGTTAGACAACAAGGGATACTCGTGAGCCTATCCTACTTTTTTATTCATTTAGTTCTTCAATTAACTCAAAGTTCTTTTTCTTTCAAAAGTTCTGCATTCCTTAAAATATCATAAACAGTTCTTGTAGGTTGAGCACCCTTTTCAAGGAAATAGAGAATAGCTGGAACATTTAAACAAGTTTGATTCTTTATCGGATCATAAAAACCTACTTTTCGAAGATCTCTTCCTTCTCTTCGAGATCGAACATCAATTGCAACGATTCGATAGACAGCTCATTGGGATAGATGTAGATAAACAAAGCCCCCCCCTAGAAACGTATATGAGGTTTTCTCCTCATACGGCTCGAGAAAACGATTTGAATTTCTGTCTATAATACAAGTGGATAGAAATTAGACTATGACTTGTATTAATTTCTTTACAGAAAAAAAACAAATTTCATTTATACTCGTGACTCAAGTCGGCTAATTTTGACTGACAGACTTTAAAGGAAAAATCCTTCCAAATTTTTTGAGTCGTCTCTAAACTTTTTTCTTTGCCTCATCTCGAACGAATTGACTTTTTTTCCTTATTCTGATCCAATTCTATTGTTGAGACAATTGAAAATCGTGTTTACTTGTTCCGGAATCCTTTATCTTTGATTTGTAAAATCCTTGGGTTTAGACATTACTTCGGGAATTTCTATTCTTTTTTCTTTCAAAAGAGCAGCAACATACCTTTTTTTCTTATTTCCTTCAATAAAGCATTTATTTCCCTCTTCTATAGAAATTAAATAAGAGGGATTGATTCTCATAGACTTTTAATTGAAAGAGTTTTCCCAATCTTCCAAAATTAGACTTTCTTCTTATTTTAACCTTTCAATTTCTATATTAAGGGTAGACTTACAAAGTTGCCTAATTTATTAGTTTTCACTAACCCTAGATTCTTTCCCTTGATAAAAAATAAATTATGCCCTCTCGAGCTCCATCGTGTACTATTTACTTAACAAACAACCCGGCACAAATTCGGTTCGGGACGAATAGAACAAACTATGTCGAGCCAAGAGCATTTTCATTACTATGGAAAATGATGGATAACAAAATCCACAATCGATCATGTCCTTCAAGTCGCACGTTGCTTTCTACCACATCGTTTTAAACGAAGTTTTACCATAACATTCCTCTAATTTCATTGCAAAGTAGTGTAGGGAATTGATCCAATATAGTATGGAATCATGAATAGTCATTAGTTTAGTTTTTTGTATACTAATTCAAACTTGCTTTGTTTTCCATGGAGAAATGTGGATAACAAAATAAGTATTTATTGGGGAAGACTCCTGAATGAAACATAGTTCCAAAAAGACGAATAAACAAGTTTGTTTAAGAGTTATTTTATTAGTGAATTTCCACCCTCAACGGAGGACTCGAGATGATCAATCCTGAAATGAGAAGAATTAATTCTTCTCCGACAAAGAAACTATCAACCTCCAAAAAGGTTTAATTAATTAAATAAATTATATTAAATTAGCAATATATTTTTCCGTAAGAAAAGGTATTAACTAAAAAAAACGCATTTCGTGTTAAAGTAAAATTAAGGTCTTTGCTTTTACTTATCACATTCTTTCTTTTACCTAAATCAAAAATAAGAGAAGTATGGTTTTTTGAATCCATTCTATCCAACGAACAGTTCTGACCTTATCCATTACCAGAATGGATCATTCTGGTAACCAAAAAAAGAAGAAGGACCCCTTTTTACTAACAATTTTTTTATATAGTGTTTTACGTCAAGTTTAAAACATTTTCATGAAAATAAAGATTTTCAATTTGACTGAACTTGACACTTGATTCTGTTTTCTGAGAAAGGAAATGAATGCTTAGGAATGCATCTAATCTAAGAGTTCATAAGAGATAATTATTATATTTAATAAACTTTTGTCTCATACGGGATACAATACGATTTCATATTTTGTTTCATCAGAAACAATCTGGGACGGAAGGATTCGAACCTCCGAGTAACGGGATCAAAACCCGCTGCCTTACCACTTGGCCACGCCCCATTTCGGGTTTTATGCGACACTAATAAACACACTATTATGTTTATTTGTTATTCGTCAATCCCGCTTCAATTACTTAAAAATTGAAGGGTATTCTCTTGCTAGGATTCTAGACATGCGGATAATATAGAATCCAAAAAATGCATTGATCATTACATGGAATTCTATTAAGATAATATATGAAAGTCGAATTTCTTCCATTCTCATTTGAGAATGCGAATACAAGGAGGTATTTTACGTTTGGGAAAGTCCGAAGAAAAAAGGATTTTGAACCCTTCTTTTCCTTTTTCCCTTAGAAAAATAACTCAACCAAAATCCAATTATCTACTCTACAAGAACGAAATGCTTGTTATGCCTAATATACTTAGTTTAACCTGTATCTGTTTTAATTCTGTTCTTTATCCAACTAGTTTTTTCTTCGCCAAATTGCCCGAAGCTTATGCCATTTTCAACCCAATCGTGGATGTTATGCCTGTCATACCTGTATTTTTTTTTCTATTAGCCTTTGTTTGGCAAGCTGCTGTAAGTTTTCGATGAAATCCTTACTACTCTGTCTGCCAAATTGAATGATGTATTCATTCCAAAAAAATTAGAAAAATGGATAAGAGTCGATAAGTCTTATATTATGAACCTTCGATTCTAAAATTCAAATTCTTCTACATTGAATGTATAGCTGCAACACTAAATTTGGATCAGCCTTTCTACCCCCTGCACCTACGTTGAGCAGGTACCCTCGGGTAACCACACAATACCTAACCTTTTTTGGTATTGATAGGAGTGCTTATTTATTATAAATCAACTCTTGAAAAAAAATTGCAAGAATTGATTTTTTCATTTTGAGGCATCAAAATAAACAAAACCCATCCTAGTGGATCTGTATGGTAAGGAAAAACGGGTAATCTATTCCTTAAAAAAAACTCTTGGAGATTATGTAATGCTTACTCTCAAACTTTTTGTTTATACAGTAGTGATATTCTTTGTTTCCCTCTTTATCTTTGGATTCTTATCTAATGACCCAGGACGTAATCCTGGGCGTGACGAGTAAAAATCCAAAAAATTTTGGAATTTTTTCTTACAAATTAGATTTGTTTCATACATTTATCTATGAGATAATCCGGGGGTCAGAATTCCTTCCAATTTGAAAGTCCCAAATGATCCGAGGGGGCGGAAAGAGAGGGATTCGAACCCTCGGTACAATTTTTTTGTACAACGGATTAGCAATCCGCCGCTTTAGTCCACTCAGCCATCTCTCCCCGTTCCAAATTGAAAGGTTTCCGCGATATGACAGAGGCAAGAAATAACGATTGCAAAAAATCCTTCCTTTTTCTTTCAAAAGTCCATAAAAATTATATTGCCAATTCCATTTTAGTTATATTCTTTTTTCTTAATGTTAATTAAAAAAAGAATATAACTAAAATTCAATATTGGCTGAGAAACAATCAGATAGATTTTCTCTTCAGCGGGTATTTCCATATAGGACTTTTTTGTTATAATAAAACAAGCAGGTTATATAAAAAATAAAATAAAAAGCTCCTTTTTTTATTTTTATTATTTATCAACAAAGCAAAAAGGGTTCTTATCAAACCCACCAAAAAATTGGAAAGAAAGATAAAGTAAGTAGACCTGACTCCTTGAATGATGCTTCTATCTGCTATTCTGATATATAAATTCGATGTAGATAAAATTGTATAAGCGGATTTTTTTATTTTTCCCTTAAAAGAGAGTCTTTGAAATAGAAATCGTGGAATAATGCTGAATTCCAATGTTTATTTCTATAGTATAAGTATAAGAAAAACAAATAGAATCAAATTCATGGATTTATCACGACCTCGGTTGTGACCCCATAGATAAAAATGCAAAATTTATATCTTCGAGACCATTGAAAAGGGCATTGAACGAGAAATAAATCGTTCACAGATAATCAAACAAACTATCGTATGCCTTGGAAGTGATACGAGGTGCTCGGAAACGGTTCAAGTAATTGAATAGGAGGATCACTATGACTATAGCCCTTGGTAGAGTTACTAAAGAAGAAAATGATCTATTTGATATTATGGACGACTGGTTACGAAGAGACCGTTTCGTTTTTGTAGGATGGTCCGGCCTATTGCTCTTTCCTTGTGCTTATTTCGCTTTAGGGGGTTGGTTTACAGGGACAACTTTTGTAACTTCTTGGTATACCCATGGATTGGCTAGTTCCTATTTGGAAGGTTGCAATTTCTTAACCGCAGCAGTTTCCACCCCTGCTAATAGTTTAGCACACTCTTTGTTGCTACTATGGGGCCCGGAAGCACAGGGGGATTTTACTCGTTGGTGTCAACTAGGTGGTCTGTGGACTTTTGTTGCTCTCCACGGGGCTTTTGCACTAATAGGTTTCATGTTACGTCAATTTGAACTTGCTCGATCTGTTCAATTGCGGCCTTATAATGCAATTTCATTCTCTGGTCCAATCGCTGTTTTTGTTTCCGTATTCCTTATTTATCCGCTGGGGCAATCCGGTTGGTTCTTTGCACCAAGTTTTGGCGTAGCAGCAATATTTCGATTCATCCTCTTCTTCCAAGGATTTCATAATTGGACGTTAAACCCGTTTCATATGATGGGAGTTGCTGGAGTATTAGGCGCAGCTCTGCTATGCGCTATTCATGGGGCGACTGTTGAAAACACTCTATTCGAGGACGGTGATGGTGCAAATACCTTCCGCGCTTTTAACCCAACTCAAGCTGAAGAAACTTATTCAATGGTCACTGCTAACCGCTTTTGGTCCCAAATCTTTGGTGTTGCTTTTTCTAATAAACGTTGGTTACATTTCTTTATGCTATTTGTACCCGTCACTGGTTTATGGATGAGTGCTATTGGGGTAGTAGGCTTGGCTCTGAACCTACGTGCCTATGACTTCGTTTCCCAGGAAATCCGTGCAGCGGAAGATCCTGAATTTGAGACTTTCTACACCAAAAATATTCTTTTAAACGAGGGTATTCGTGCGTGGATGGCAGCTCAGGATCAGCCTCATGAAAATCTTATATTCCCTGAGGAGGTTCTACCACGTGGAAACGCTCTTTAATGGAACTTTCGTTTTAGCTGGTCGTGACCAAGAAACCACCGGTTTTGCTTGGTGGGCTGGGAATGCCAGACTTATAAATTTGTCCGGTAAATTACTTGGAGCTCACGTAGCCCATGCCGGATTAATCGTATTCTGGGCCGGAGCAATGAACCTATTTGAGGTGGCCCATTTCGTACCAGAAAAGCCCATGTATGAACAAGGCTTGATTTTACTTCCGCACTTAGCTACTCTAGGTTGGGGAGTAGGGCCAGGGGGAGAAGTTCTAGATACTTTTCCGTACTTTGTATCTGGAGTACTTCATCTAATTTCCTCCGCAGTCTTAGGCTTCGGTGGGATTTATCACGCGCTTCTGGGCCCCGAAACTCTTGAAGAATCTTTTCCATTCTTTGGTTATGTATGGAAAGATAGAAATAAAATGACTACAATTTTGGGTATTCACTTAATTTTGTTAGGTATAGGTGCTTTTCTTCTAGTACTGAA